AGAAACTTATCAAAATTAATTAATCCAATCAATCCTATGCCAAGAACCAGATTTGAACTGGTGACACGAGGATTTTCAGTCCTCTGCTCTACCAACTGAGCTATCCCGGCGATTACCGAAGTATCATCCTCATTTTACTAGATGACTTAGGTCTATGTCAATTAAAAGAAACGAAAAAAAAAAAAACAGTAAACGAAAAAAGTTTTGGACCGGGAATTTCTTGGATCCGCGAAAAGAAGACTTTCTAAGTTTTAGAAATGAAAAATGATATAGATTCTAAATAATTCAAATCGATATTTCTTTCTCATTTGTACGTGGATGATATATCCCACAAGACTTGTATATAATAAGAAAAGAAATTCTAGTTTGTCAAAGCGTAGGATGAATGAAAAAAGATAATGAATTTTTGAATAACTAAAAAAAAGGTAAGGTGTCGGCGGGGGAGTGGGGATAGAGGGACTTGAACCCTCACGATTTAAAAAGTCAACGGATTTTCATCTTACTATAAATTTCATTGTTGTCAGTATTGACATGTAGAATGGGACTCTATCTTTATTCTCGTCCGATTAATAAGTTCCACCAAGGATCTATCAGACTATGAAGTGAATCATTTGATCAACACAAGGTAGTGAACTCCATTTGTTAGAACAGCTTCCATTGAGTCTCTGCACCTATCCCTTTTTCTCGCTTTTTAAACTCCGGTTTATGCGCGTAAACCAGGATTTGGCTCAGGATTGCCCATTGTTAATTCCAGGGTTTCTCTGAATTTGAAAGTTATCACTTAGTAGGTTTCCATACCAAGGCTCAATCCAATTAAGTCCGTAGCGTCTACCAATTCCGCCATATCCCCTTTTTTGCTTTGAGATTAGGATCTCATTATGATATCTTTCCACTTTGTCTTATGCCGAAACTTTTGAATTCATTACATATAGATACTTAATTTTATTTCTTTGGTATCTTCTTTCATTTTTTTTCGCCCCATCCATATTGATTTAGTCTGATCAATAAAGATTCTATTATTTTTGTATTTGCAATTCAATATGGTTATATATTACATAACATATATATGTTCTTCCTTTTCTCATCTTTGTCTTAAATTTGAAGAAATAGTCGAACGGTCGATTCTTTTTTTTTTTTTTTACTTCCATGAAAAGAAATTTATGATTATTATTGAAACTTAGAATTCTACAATGTGCAATGGAAAAAGATTATAAACTGACTTCGTAGATTTGAAATTCGAATAATTCTAAAAAATTCTATTCGAATAGTCATTTCGAATATTAATTCTAATAATTGTCTAATATTAGAAATAAAAGCAAAAGACAAAAAGTAGAAAATAATAATAGCATTGGGGTTAGAACAAAAAAAACAAGAATTTCAAATGAGATATCGTTTAACTAAAAAAAAAAAAAAAGATTTCTGATCTAATTAAGATTTTCTTATTTAGAAACTAATGAAATCAAAATTAGAAAGTCGATATATTGCTATATTCTATTAATTAATTAAGGTTATGTTTTATTTATTTACTGATAATCACTATTTATTTGAGCTATATTCTGTTCTAGAATATATAGAATATGATTAATTCTAAATAGATAAGGAAAAATATGAATAGAATAGTTAATTGATACGATCTAGTAGTTTAGTGAATTTGTATGCATGCGCTATTTTATTTGAGCCCGCTTAGCTCAGAGGTTAGAGCATCGCATTTGTAATGCGATGGTCATCGGTTCGATTCCGATAGCCGGCTTTTCCATATTTTTTCGTTTTTTTACATGATTTTTAATGTACTTTCAAAATCAAAGAAGATTGAAAAGACTTCTTTCACCTTTTTATAAGAGTTACCACGCGGTTTATATTATGTCATATAAACTTCCATATAGGAATATATATTGGGTAAAAGGTTTAGATCTTTGCAAAATAAATCAAGAAAATAAAGGCAAATTTTTGTGATTTATTTTATTTATATATATTGTATATACAATAAAATAAAATCTGTATATTGAGAGAATATCTCTTCTGACTTTTTGTATTCCAAGAAACTGTTGGAGTGGATTTCACATCATTTATCATTATCATTTAGTTCAGTTTTAATTTTGTTTAGTTTTGTACAATTTCAATAAAAAAAGGAGTCTTTATGTCACGTTACCGAGGGCCTCGTTTTAAAAAAATACGCCGTCTGGGGGCTTTACCGGGACTAACTAGTAAAAGGCCTAGGGCAGGAAGCGATCTTAGAAACCAATCACGCTCCGGAAAAAAATCTCAATATCGTATTCGTTTAGAAGAAAAACAAAAATTGCGTTTTCATTATGGTCTTACAGAACGCCAATTACTTAAATATGTTCGTATCGCCGGAAAAGCCAAGGGGTCAACAGGTCAAGTTTTATTACAATTACTTGAAATGCGTTTGGATAACATCCTTTTTCGATTGGGTATGGCTTTGACTATTCCTCAAGCGCGCCAATTAGTTAACCATGGACATATTTTAGTTAATGGTCGCATAGTTGATATACCAAGTTATCGCTGCAAACCCCGAGATATTATTACGGTGAAGGATGAACAAAACTCTCGAACTTTGGTTCAAAATCTTCTGGATTCATCTGCCCCCGAGGAATTGCCAAACCATCTGACTCTTCACACATTCCAATATGAAGGGTTAGTCAATCAAATAATAGATAGGAAATGGGTCGGTTTGAAAATAAATGAATTGCTTGTCGTAGAATATTACTCTCGACAGACTTAATAAACCTAACTTAAGTAAAAAAAAAATAACTAAAAACAATAGTTCGGACAACTCCCCTTTGCCCTCTTTTTTGATTAAAAAGGCACGAGGTAAGGGATTTTGTCGGGGAATCTTTTTCCTATTCATGTATCATAGATTGGTAGGGAGGTTTGGATCCATTGTTTGCTCTTCCCAGGATTTTCCATATCAAAGCAATTTAGATTTTATATCTATTTTTTTTTATTTGATACATTGTGGTCAATCACGTAAGATCTGTGAATTAGCGGAAAGTATGGAAAGAGAGGGATTCGAACCCTCGGTAAACAGAAGTCTACATAACAGTTCCAATGTTACGCCTTCAACCACTCGGCCATCTCTCCGACATCAGGATTATGACTGAGTACCTGGGTGAATAGCGAGTTATTCATCAATGTTTTTTAGATTCTGGTTAATAGATACCTTTTTTTACCGGAAAAAATGGGACATTGGACGTAGATAAAAGGTTTTTTTATTTTAACGAGTCCGCTTTTATGTTAGTTCGTACTATACAATTCCTTTGTTTGTGAAAATATTTTATCACAAAAGAAAAGGTAAAGGAAATAAAAAGAGTTATAGAATGGATTACTACCTATGCCAAGATCGCGTATAAATGGAAATTTTATTGATAAAACCTTTACAATTATAGCCGATATCTTATTACGAGTCATTCCGACAACTTCCGGAGAAAAAGAGGCATTTACTTATTACAGAGATGGTGCGATTTGATTATCATTATTTTTTTTCTCGCCGATTTGGAATAGAAAGAAAAACGAGTATTAAAAAAATCTACGCTTTTGAAGGTGAAGTTTATAATATAAAAAAGCAATCCCTTCTGTCATGTATCCACGATTAATGCAGCCTTAGATGCTTCAATTGTGAATTCTAGTATTGAGCAAAAGGTTTTTACCTATGGTTCGTTCCCGTATTACAGATCAATCCTACTACACTAATACAATATACGAATAGGAGGCATAGGGGAAGAAGCACTACGCCGAGAAATCAACAACACGAAAACTTTCTTCAAAATGATTCCTTTTCTTTCTTCTTCTTTGGGATTGGGACTAATTAAAATGGTTGGAACAATAAACATCCATCTCGTTCGTACTTTGGATACCCGTATAACCATTGAAGACTGTTGAAGTGACTAATTCCTGGAAATTTAGGGGCGTTGAGAACAAAGAAATTTTTAGAGTTTCCTTTTTTATTTTTATCTAGCATGAACCCACTTGGTAGTAAGAAAAGATCTTTTGCAAGAAGGTTGGCTAGGGATTTCTTGTAAAAACATTAGCCCCGCTTAGTTCATAATGACATCAAATTTTTCCATATATTATTTTCATTATGCACTTAAAGGAGGAGCCGTATGAGATGAAAATCTCACATACGGTTCTGAAACGGAGAATTCGTTAAAGCGAATGACGACCGTAACGGATGTCGGCTCAATCTGAAGGAAATTATGCGGAAGCATTACAGAATTATTATGAAGCTATGCGACTAGAAATTGACCCCTATGATCGAAGTTATATACTCTATAATATAGGCCTTATCCACACAAGTAATGGGGAACATACCAAAGCTTTAGAATATTATTTTCGGGCATTAGAACGAAACCCCTTTTTACCACAAGCTTTTAATAATATGGCTGTGATCTGCCATTACGTGCGACTATCTCCACTATAGAAAAAAAGAACGAACAGCTAGTCAATGAAATACTAGAAAAAAAAAAAGGGCTTTCTACATAAGCATCGTCCAAAACGATTTTTTATCAGCTGTAGCAAATAAATAAACTTCATAGATCGAAATATGAAGTGAAGACTAGATATGCCTAAATACTTTCTTTTTCGATGGATAAAAAAAGATTTAATTGATAGAGGAAGCACCGTAAAGATCAATTGGAAAGGTTTTTGACCGATACAACAAGAGCTGTTTATTTATATCATAATATGAGATAAATCTTAGGAATCTACTTATGTAATAGAGTGGATCCCCTAAGGTATTGAGCAGCGGTGTAGCATCAGATCCTAAAGACAGTAAGTCTTTTTCTTTTTTATGAAGTATGAAAAAAGTCTTTTTCAAAGATTCTATATAAATTTTTATATGAAAGCGGGATAGTTACCTTTCAGAAAATTCTAATATCTAATAAGAGTGAACATGCTTTTTTTCTGAAGGTAGGAGAAAAGATAAAACTTATTATATTAATTAAATCAAAATGAAAGTTTGAAACTCGTGTAATTACTCTCTT